TGGGATGTCCTAATAGGTTACAAAATTTCTCTTTAGCCAATGATCCAATCAGAGGAATAATTGGAACAAGGGTATCTAATTTCTTATTGCTAATAGCAATATTAATTAGAAAAGAATTTTCGAGCATTTGACTCCGTACCCTTGAAGGGTTTAGTCGCACAATTGAAAGATAACCCATAAAGTAAAGGGGATTTTTGTACAATTGCTTTATATGGGCCCTTCGCGAATGAAACCAAAGGTCAAAATTACATTGCCAAAAATGGACAAGGTAGGATTTCCATTTAGTCATCAAAAGAACCGTCCCCCTTGAAAGCAGAATGGATTTTCCTTGATACCTAACATAATGCATCAAAGGATATTTGACCAAGCATAAGTTGGTCGTAAAATCCTTAGCGAAGACTTCGACAAGACGTTCTATTTTTCCATAGAAATAGATTCGTTCAAGAAGGGCTCCAAAGGATGTTGGTCGTAAATGAGAAGATTGCTTATGGAGAAAGACGAAAATGGATTCGTATTCACATACATAAAAATTATATAACAAGAAAAAAAATCGTTGATTTCTTTTTAGATTTCGTTTTGTTAAAAAATGAAAACTGGTTTTCTTTGTATCAATAAGATTATTGCAATTACAATACTCGCGTAGAAAGGATCGTAATAAGTGCAAAGAAGGGGCATCTTTTACCCAATAGCGAAGGGTTTGAACCAAGATTTCCAGATGAACAGGGTAGGGTATTAGTATATCTAAGAGAAAATTAAAATGTGAAAAATTGTCCTCTAAGAAAGGAAATATTGAATGAATTGAGTGTAAATTATGAGATTTAAATATCCCTTTCCGTTCTTCAGAAGATATTAATCGCACAGAAAACGGAATTTCCACAATAAATGAAAATCCCTCTGATATCATTTTAGAATACAAATTTTTGTTGCGCCCAAAAAATGGATTTTGGCTAGAATCATTAATACTAGAATCATTAATAGAAGTAAGAAAATGATTCTGTTGATACATTAGAATAATTAATCGTTTCACAATAAGGAAACTCGATTTATTGTCATAACCCGGATTTTCCAACAAAATAGCTCGGTTTAAACTATGGTCATGGGCAAGTGCATAAATATATTCCTGAAAGATAAGTGGATATAGAAAATTGGGTTGTTGAGATCTATCAAGCTGTAAAGATCTTTGGATTTCTTTCATTTTAAATTCGATTTGAATCCAAGCTAGACCGTTTGGGGATTAGCAAATGATACATAGTGCGATAGAGTCAAAACAGGGTAGTCTAGTAAGACTAGATACCTCGGAAACGGGTAAACTTATCAACAGATTCTCTATTTCTTCTTTTTTCCATTTTTAGATAAGATTCTAGGATAAGAAAAGAAGGTGTTTCAAAATCTTTTATTTTTTCAACCTAATCGCTCTTTTGATTTCGGAAAAACTTAATTTATCAATATACTGTTCCTTTTACACATTTCCCTTTCATAAAGGAGAATTAAAATAATTAGGATTCATTGAAAAAATAGAGAATCCCCCATAACCCTTTCTGAATCGGCACTAATATTTTTTTAACGTCTAATTAGATCAGGAAAAATTCAAATTCAGAACGGAAGCTCGTTGCTTTTTCTTTCCTTATAGTTAATTGAAGCCACAGGGCCCTATCCATTTATTCATTCGACCCGATTTTTTTTATTTTGTTCCATTCCAAGACTTCAAACGGGTTTTTGTACCGACCCGGTAAAAATGAAATACTGTCAGAACTCTCCATTAATACGACATGCTATTTTTTCCATTCATTCCCTTTCAGGATCAGTCGTGGTCTTCCAAACCTTACCGATGGTATGGACGAATCCTTTGCTTCATCCAAATGTGTAAAAGATCCTAGTCGCACTTAAAAGCCGAGTACTCTACCGTTGAGTTAGCAACCCGAAAAGAAGAAACCAAGTATAGAAGATAATTTACGAATATAAAATATATGTATAATAAAAAAGAAGTGCATAAATACAATCGGAATTAAAAAAAATTAAAAAATTAAACAATAAATTAAACAAAGAAATTAGACCAAACAATTAAACCGTTGAGCTAACAAATGAGCTAACAAATCGAAAAAATGGATTTTATAATGAATTCAGAACATAAAAAATATATAGATCAGATGAAAATATAAGAAATTCTCGGATAAAATTCGATTTAGATAAAGGAAAACAAAAAGACAAAAAAATGAAAATAGAGATTCAAAATTTATATTTATGAGTGGATCCTTTTGTTATCCCCTTTACCAAAAAAGCTGCTGTATCAAAGAACCTGTCTAAGTAAAGTAAAAAACCAAACAAACCAAATAACTAGATCTAACATCACTTATCATAATGGATTATATTTGTTCAATACACTGTTGTCAATATAAATGTTACCAAAAGAAAGGAATAGAAAAAAAAAGAAATTCAATTGAATTTCTTTTTTTTTCTATTTTGTTAGTTAAATTGAAAATAAAAATGAAAACCATCAAGTTTCAAGTTGTCGAGAATATCTAAATTTTCTAGGATCAAGGAAATAAGGTTTTGTCGTTATAGAACACAGGATTCGAAGAAAACAATGATAAATCGATACCAATAGAAGGGAAAAGGAGGGGGTAATAAAAAAAAGAGTAGAGAAAGGTTATCCAAAGTTATATACAAAAAACTGCCCCCTTTTCTTGTATTTGCTTAATGGAATTCCCTTTGATTAGGATAAAGTTCCTTAAAAACCCCCACCCTTTTTAAAATATCCTGAACAGTTCCTGTAGGTTGAGCCCCTTTTTCAAGGAAATAGAGAATGGCAGGAACGTTTAAATAAGTTTGATTCTTTATCGGATCATAAAAACCTACTTTCTGAAGATCTTTTCCTTCTCTTCGAGATCGAACATCAATTGCAACGATTCGATAGACGACTCATTGAGATAGATGTAGATGAACAATACACCCCCCCTAGAAACGTATAGGAAGTTTTCGCCTCGTACGGCTCGAGAAAAAAAGAATTGGATTTGAAGTTTTATCTAGTTTTATCTATGGTATGGAATTCGAATAAATTCCATAAATGACAAAAGGTTCTATAAAATCATCAAATCAATTAGACTGGGGTTTAAGTCTGTTTTTTCTTCTTCTTTCCTAAAAAAGAAAAAAAAACCATTCTTACTCATAACTCAAGTTAGATAACTCTCAAATAATTCAAAAGAGAATCTTTCGTTTATTGAGTAGTCTTTACCCCCCTTTTTGTTTGTCTCGGTTAAAAAATATTTGGATTCTTAAGTCTGGCCCAGTTAGTGAGACGATTAAAACGGTGTTTCCTTGTTCTGGGATCCTTTATCTTTGTTTTAAATCATTGGGTTTAGGCATTACTTCGGTGCTTCTTAATCCTTTCAAAATGGTAGCAACATACCCCTTTTTTTTCCTTCTATCAAAGAATCCTCCGGACACTAGATTCCCTCTTTTGATCGAAACGGTTTGATTAATTCCAACAAATTTTCCTTTTGAATTGGAAACTTGTTCGAATAGGATCCCTTCCATTTCTATATTGAAGATATATTCACGAAGTTGCTCCAATTTATTGATTTGGATTAACCCTAGATTCTTGTCCTGAGAAATGAATTAATACTTTCTACTCGAGCTCCATCGTGGACTATTTAGGTTACCAACGGATGTCGAAGCCAAGAGCACCTTCATTACTATAGAAATAGAAAATGGTGGATATAAGAAAGAATCCACAATGGATCATGTCCTTCAAGTCGCACGTTGCTTTCTACCACATCGTTTCAAACGAAGTTTTACCATAACATTCTTCTAATTTGTAATTTGGACCCAGTATGGAATTGATTCAATCATCGAATCATGAATAGTCATTGGTTTGTAGACATCGTAATCTATATCCCTTTGTTCTATAAATAGAATAGAGATTTTATATATAGTTATGGATCAGTAAATAAAGAATATAGCTATAAATCGGTAAAGAGTTTTCTGAATAAGTTTTAGCAAGTACTCTTAATTTCTTAATTTAAATTTCTTAATTTAAAGAATTTCTATTTAATACTAGATTAAAGGTTAGGGTTAAATATTTTATATTTTAATTTCAAAATTTAAAATCGAGGGGATCAAAAACCTTTTTCACAAAAATAGAATAAAAATAGAATAGAAGGATACATATACGTTAAACATTTCCTCATTTTTTATGTTATTTTTATTTTGTTTAAGCTGTGTAGTTCAGCAAGATTTCGCTAATCGAATCTTGCCATACATAATAGAATAGAAAGTGAATAAAAGATAATAAAAGATATAAAACACCCCCTCTTAAGTGTTACGTAAATTGACAATTTATTTATTAGGGCCAAACACGAAATACTTATTCAAAGAAAATACATCGGCTGGATATATAATTATATATATAATTATATAATTTGTTTTTGTTAATGCAATTCAGGCAGACGCAGAAATTTTAATATCTTCGGTTAATGTATTCGCCTCCCGGGTACTACAGGACTAATGGGACATAAGAGAAAAAAATGGGAATTATGATCGGAGATGCGGACTGGCTAGGTACAAATCCCAACAAGCCCAAATTAACAAATTAAGTTTCTCCTTTTTTATTTTAGTCTAACTCCTTAGGAGAATTAATCCTATTGACTTTGAATGAATTTCATTAGTACCAAAATAGTTAGAATTACGAAATCTATATAAAAATTCCTAAAAATTTAGTTTCTAGGATAAGAAATAATAGATAGGATCCTTGAAAATTCAAATATTGATAAAATAGAAAATCAATATGGGACGGAATGCTTTTCGAAATAACTAACTTCGTGAAACAAGATGGGATTGGGCATAGGATAAAAAGACTCCCTATTTTAAAATTCCAACTCTTGGAACCCATGTTCCCAATTTACATGGATCAGAAATAGGGTCAATTACATTTGCGTGTCATTGGAACTCGATTCAATTCAGTTTGTGTAAAAAAGATATGATTCATGCATAAAAGAAAAAAA